CCCGAAACTCCCTGCGGATGGCCAGTGGCCTAAGGAAACGAAAGAATCGGTTACATTTTTCATATGCTCTCCTCTTATAGATAGGACTAATAAAGAACAGAGTTCTTTTTGTATCACCCGGCTCGCCCTTTATTTTTTGATCAATTTCCTTTTCTTAATTTTCCCATTTTTTATTTTTAACGGGAATAGATTAAATCTATTTATTGAATTCTCAAATTAAAATATTTCTTATTTTTTTGAAGTTTCCGATAAGAAAGATACTTATTAAGTTTAAGTGAAGCCTTAGGTTTCGTATCAATTGCGAAATAGCTCCTTTGTTCAAACACTTCCTACTTCCTAAAAGAAAAGTAAAAATTTCATCGTCCTAAACTAAGGGTGGGAAGGAAGAAAGCGAGCGAATCCACTAATTCCTCATCCTCAAATCAATCCTTCCCGAGGTATTGTCACAACAAAAATACATAATTGTAAAAAAAAAAGTAAAATAAAATATTGATATAATTCACAGAAGCAAACGGCAACGAGTTAATAAAATAAGAGAAAAGTAAGTTATGTACTTTAATTTTATTTACATTTTCATTCTAGCATTCTAGGATGAAATTAAACAAAAGGATTCGCAAATAAAAGCGCTAATGCCACGACCAGCCCATAAATTGTTAAAGCTTCCATAAAAGCTAGACTAAGCAATAAAGTACCTCGTATTTTACCTTCTGCTTCTGGTTGTCTCGCAATACCTTCTACGGCTTGGCCTGCAGCAGTACCTTGACCAACTCCAGGTCCAATAGAAGCAAGCCCTACGGCCAATCCAGCAGCAATAACAGAAGCGGCAGAAATAAGTGGATTCATGATAGGTTCCTCACGCCAAAAAAAAATGGTTAATGATACAATCAACCAATGAATTATTACTTAATTTGATCACTAAAATCTATCGAGTCGAAGTAACTAAAACTTCGATAATAATAAGGATAATAATAAGAAATATAATAATAATATGGATAGGTATAACCCTAATATAACTAGTATATATTTAATATATATCACATATACATATATCACATATACATTTTTTTCTTTCATAACGTAAACCGCCCACATTTTCTATGAAATCGGATTCTAGAAGAATTCTTCGAAAGATATACAGAGTATGTGGCTGGACTTATAAACATATATCTAGTGTTAAACATTACATATATCTAGTGTGGCCTATCCACCATTTCGTAATATCGTCTATCTTTTCTCCTACAACCCTAGTCGTATATACTATACATACGTATTTGTATCTATTATGTTCCCCAACCGAGTGGATTCTCTTGAACCATGCATTGCCTCAATTGGGATAAACTAAAAAAAAAAAAAAAGACTATTTCTAAAACTAATCAATGATGACCCTCCATGGATTCCCCTATATAAGCCGCGGCTAAAGTTGCAAAAATAAGAGCTTGAATACCACTTGTAAATAATCCAAGAAACATGACAGGTATAGGAACTACTGAAGGTACTAAAGAAACAAGAACAACAACTACTAATTCATCAGCCAATATATTCCCGAAAAGTCGAAAACTAAGAGATAAAGGTTTTGTGAAATCTTCTAGAATGTTAATTGGTAAAAGTATTGGAGTTGGTTGAATGTATTTTCCGAAATAACCCAATCCTTTTTTTGTAAGACCTGCATAAAAATATGCCACTGACGTGGGTAAAGCTAAAGCAACAGTAGTATTTATATCATTCGTGGGGGCGGCTAACTCCCCATGAGGTAACTCTATGATTTTCCAAGGTAAAAGGGCACCTGACCAATTAGAAACAAAAATAAATAGGAACATAGTTCCAATAAAGGGAACCCAAGGACCATATTCTTCTCCAATCTGAGTTTTGCTCAAGTCTCGAATAAATTCAAGCACATATTCGAAGAAATTCTGACCATCGGTCGGAATGGTTTGTGGATCCCGAACAGCAATGATGACTGAACCTAATAAGATAGCAATTACGACCCAAGAAGTGATAAGTACTTGGGCATGAATTTGTAAACCTCCTATTTGCCAATATAAATGTTGGCCTACTTCTACACCTGATATATCGTATAACCCTGTGAGTGTTTTAATGGAACATGGTATAACATTCATATTGTCCTCTGACATAAATCAAACTAAAAAAAAAAAGAATTATTTTGATTCAACCATCTCTTTCTAAACTCATCCACTTTCATCAGTAATCATATATTTAAGATACCAAGGAATCACACAACATAATATCAATATTCCATTTTATCTCTTTTTAAAAATGCAAGACAAGACGAGAATAGTAACCGAGCCAAAAAATCTAAATAATTAACTAATCTTATCTTATCTTAATATTCTTAATTATAACATAATCAACGACTTCTTATATAGCTAGAACGGCCCTCACAAATTGCGGATACTAATTTGTTAAGAATCAATCGGATTGAAGCTATAGCATCATCGTTGGCTGGAATCGAAATATCTGCAAGATATGGGTCACAATTTGTATCAATTAAACAAATCGTCGGAATCCCCAAAATGAAACATTCTCGAAGAGCTGTATATTCTTCTTGCTGATCAACGATGATTACAATATCGGGTAACCCAGTCATATATTTGATCCCACCCAGATATGTTTGCAAAGTAGATAATTTTCTCTTCAACATTGCTGCATCTCTTTTGGGGAGACGATTGAGTTTCCCCATCTTTTGTTCTGCTCTTAAGTCTCTGAACTTAAGAAGTCTCGTTTCTGTAGTGGACCAATTTGTTAACATACCACCGAGCCATTTTTTATTAACATAATGACATCGAGCCCTTATTGCAGCTGATGCTACTAAATCCGCTGCTTTTTTTTTTGTACCAACGATTAAGAAGTTTTTTCCTCTACTTGCTGCATCAAAAACTAAATCACAGGCTTCTGATAAAAAACGAGCAGTTCTAGTAAGATTTGTAATATGAATACCTTTACGCTTTGCAGAGATGTAAGGAGCCATTCTAGGATTCCATTTCTTAGTACCATGACCAAAATGAACTCCTGCTTCCATCATCTCTTCCAAATGGATGTTCCAATATCTTCTTGTCATTTTTACCACGCTTTGTCTTTTTTTTTCACAAATAAAAAATTGTTCCTACGGAACCTTCTACCAGGATTGACCGTTGATATACAGTCCAAACCATTAATTTTTTTATTTCTTAATTTTATTTATTATCAAATCAATAAAATAATTAGATAATTAGAAAGTAAAAAGAATAAATCTCTCCTTAGGAAATCACATAAATGATTTTTCTAGTGTGTCATGGAAATTGTTTGGGACGCAAGAACAAAAAAATTCTCGATGGTGTAACAAAATATCTCTCATTTCCAACTCGAATAGATTTTTCTTTTTGATTTCCAAATGCATGTTTTTGTCTTGCCCTGAGCGATGCACTAATTTTTTGAATCCAGTACCGACTGGGATAATCCCCCCCAGAACAACATTTTCTTTCAGACCCTTCAACCAATCAATACGACCTCGTAGAGCAGCTTTTGCTAAAACTCTAGCAGTTTCTTGAAAACTTGCTTCGGATATGAAACTTTGAGTATTCAGAGACGCCCTCGTTATTCCCAATAAAATTGCCCGATAACAGATTGCTTCGTCTAAAGCACGCCCTGCGCGTTCCGCTCGCAACAATCCGATTAATTCTCCGGGTGAAAAAACATTAGACATTCCATCTTCTGAAACCAACACTTTTGATGTTACTTGCCGTATAATAATCTCTATATGTCTATTATGGATTTGTACCCCCTGGGATCGATAAACCTTTTGGATCTTATTAACCAAAGAGATACGACTTTGGGCTATGGTTAGCTCAGCTCCAATTAAGGATCCCCAGGGAATTCCAAGAATTCCTGGTATACGTTCGTTCCAACCTTCAAATCGCCTTTCAAAGTTCATCGATATTGAACCAATCGAACGCACTTCTAAGATTTGTTCTACTTTTGGAAGACCTTGCGTTATGTCACCAGATCGGGATTTTTCATATATAAATGTAACTAACGTATCTCCTTCAGAAAGGGTTTCTCCATAATGTCCATGAACAGTCGCTCCTAGAGTGGCCAAATAGGGCTTAGCTGATCTTATAACTAAGGAATTGGAATTAAAATGAACAATTAAAATTTGACCAGATTTTTTTATGTGTGGTCCATGTTTAAATAGACATATATTTTCACAAAAAAATTGTCCAATACTAATTATTGTGGATGTCTCCTCACTAAAATTGTGATGTAGAAAGCACCAATTCAAATGGAATGGATTCAAAATGATGTTATTGCATGGACCGGGATTATAAAGCCGCCTATCTTCATCTATTAAACAGTATTTAAATACTTCAAGTACTTGGAAAGTCCGTTTAAGATTGTCAAGTAACCAATATTTATTTAACAAGATCTGATTATGAGTTATTAAATGGTAAGATGAATAAAAATTCACTATTTTAGGTACAATAGTACCTAAGGGGCCCAACAAATCCTTAAGTGGAGTTATGAGATTCGATTCTTTTGTCACATTGTTATATTTCGAACCGTTGAATGGGCCAACTCGATAACAATTGAATGATGACAAAAGTTTCAAAGATTGCCATTCCTTATTTCGATTCAACAACGTACCAATAGTTCCTTGATACTGGGTAAATGATGGAATCTTCGCTTTGGAATAAAAAGGATTAATATTAGTACGATCTAATCCATTATCGGGAATCAATCCTGAACCCCCTGTATCATACCTTTTTCCGGTATATGAAATCGTAGACTTGACTAACTCAATTCTTATGAAATCACGAATCAGATCATTTGCCCTTACCTCAACAAAGGAAGAATGAATTTCTTCTATAGAACCATTTTTTTCTTGGTCCCAATTCAATACTAAGCAAGTCCGAACTAATTGAATACTTGTGTGATAAATTCCTCGAATTGACTTTCCATTTCCATAAAGAATATAATTGACAACTCTAAGTTGGACATTATCTTTTTCCTGCAAGAGATCTTGAGGGAAAAGTTTTGCTAAATTTATCCCATCAGCTATTTCATATGTGACTACGGGCCGAACCAACACAAAATATTTTTTTTTTGTGAGTGTGATCCGTTGGACATAGATCCAATTTTTCCCATTTTTTGATTCCTTAGAATTTTTTTTTTCTGTTCCTGGTGGTATCAAAATGCCACTGTGTCTGGATATCTTATCTGTTTCTCCGGGAAAATGAATGTCTCCAGAAAAGATTTTCAGTTCAATACTTTTTTTTTTTTTCTCTACTCGGACTAATCCACCTACTCGGCTTCTTGTATTTAAAGTGAGTTGCGTATTTACTCCAATGATACTATTGTTCTGGACCATTATGGACGAGGATCCAGGTAAGATATGCACTTCTTCGGGAATAAAAAAAAACCGGTCTACTTTCATTTGGTATTTTTGGTATTTCGGACTAAATTCTTTTGTTCCTCGATACTCAATCAAATCCTCTTTTTTTACGATGGAATCCACCTCTACGGTCCCATATTTAGTAATTCCCGAACTCTTTTTTCTGTATCGTGGATCATCAAAATAAGCAAAAATACTATTTCTACGTAAAATACCATTTATGGGTATTTCAATCGAAATACCAAAAGAGGGTATTAGTTCTTTTTCTCCTTCTTGATCATATTGTAATGGGATAATCAATCTATTTCTTCGCCTTTTCGCCAAGAAATCGGAATTCCCTTGGAGAATCGAAGGATATATAAAATTCCAATGACCGTTGGATATGATTCGATCAAGTCTTGAATAGTCAAGAATTTCCTTATCTTTTTTACCAGAAGGACCCAACAATTTATGTCTTACTCGATCATTAGTGATCGAGAGGTCAGAGGTATATCTTTCGTTGACAGAAAAAGAATGAACATTCATTTGATCTTGATCCTTATGGAGCGAAAAAGACACTATACTGGATCTGCACGGACCCCCTGCTAATATCCATAAATGACTTGTTTTTGGTAATAGATGAACATTACTATATGTATATTCAGGTGCATGGTAAACATCGGTACTCCAGTGCATTTCTCCCTCTGATTCAGAATAAATATGTTTTCGAACCCTCTCTTTAAAATGAAAAGTGGACGTTCCGGCACGAATCTCAGCAATCACTTGTTCAGATTCTACATATTGATTATTTTGAACTAAAATAAAACTTTTTGGCGGAATATTCACACTATGCATAATATCCCGACTCTCAATAGTTACATACAAGTCTATAGAACATAAAAAAGCAGGATGCCCATGACGGGTACGTGTAGGATGAACCAAATACTCATTGAACTTTATTTTCCCATTAGAAGGAGCTCGTACATGTTCGGCAGTACCGCCTGTAAATACTCCACCCGTATGAAAAGTTCTTAATGTTAGTTGAGTTCCTGGTTCCCCAATTGATTGACCCGCAATAATACCTACGGCTTCTCCCAATTCGACCAGGTCCCCGTGGGTAGGGCTTCTGCCATAACATAATTGACAGACCCAAGATGTATTCCTGCAAGTAAAGGGGGTTCGAATATATATTGGTTGTGCTCGAAAGGTTATGAATCGATTGGCAAGCCCAATCCCAATATCTTGATTTCGAGTGGCAATGCATCGTATCCCCATATATATATCGTCTGCTAATACACGACCAATTAGGGTTTGGACAAAAATTTTTTCTGTCATTCCATTTCGAGGACTCACGGAAATACCTCGGATAGTACCACAATCCTTTTTACGTACAATAATGTGTTGAACTACTTCAACAAGTCTACGCGTGAGATATCCAGCATCTGATGTTCGTACAGCAGTATCCACGACTCCTTTTCGAGCTCCGTAGCAGGAAATTATATATTCTGTCAAAGAAAGTCCTTCGCGTAAATTGCTTTGAATGGGTAAATCAATCATTTGTCCTTGAGGATCCGACATTAATCCTCTCATACCTACTAATTGATGTACCTGAGATGCATTTCCTCTAGCTCCCGAAAAGGACATTAGATGGACTGGATTAGAGGGATCAGTCATCCGAAAATTGGGATTCATTTCTTGTCTCAAATATTCGCTTGTGGCATACCATATCTCAATGGATTGACGTAATTTTTCTACCGCGTGTACATTCCCACAATGATGGTGTTTCTCCAAAATAAAACTTTGTTGTTCAGCATCTTGGACTAACCATCCCTTAGAAGGTATTGTTAAAAGATCATCAATTCCTAATGAAATAGATGTAGCAGTGGCTTGCTGGAAACCCAAAGTCTTCACTTGATCCAGGATATGTGATGTATATGCCATTCCGAAATGATCTATTAATCTGCTAATAAGTCGTTTCATAGCAGTTCCATCTATCGCTTTATTGTGAAAGACCAAGTCGGCCCGTTCTGCCATAAGTACCTCCATATTCCGATGAGTAGGATTCGACAATGGACCTGAGTCAGTGATTCGAAAACTTCCTTTCCTGAATCTTGATTCACATAGAAATTCAGAAA